TTAATGTATTAAGAATTGTCGAACGAAGGAGCTGTACCTAATCTAATGGGTACAGCTCCACCAAGTCTGAAACCAAGTGGATTTATTTTTTGTCCCATATTTTTTATTATATTATCTTTCCATCTATTTTTTTTTCAAAATTAACGACGAGATTTATTATCGTTTCTCGCATGTCTCGCGAAAGTCAGAGTAGGCGCGAATTCTCCCAATTTGTGACCTACCATACGATCTGTTATATAAATAGGTAAATGTTCCTTTCCATTATGAATAGCGATTGTATGGCCAATCATTTTGGGTATAATGGTAGATGCCCGAGACCAAGTTACTATTATTTCTTTCTCCTCCCTCATGTTGAGTTTTTCAATTTTTCTTGCTAAATGATTAGCTACAAAAGGGTTTTTTTTTAGTGAACGTGCCACAGCTGATTACTCCTTTTTTTACATTTTAAAGATTGGCATTCTATGTCCAATAGAATATCTCGATCTAAGTATGAAGGTAAGAATAAATACAATAATGATGAATGGAAAAAAGAGAAAATCCTTTAGCTAGATAAGGGGCGGATGTAGCCAAGTGGATCAAGGCAGTGGATTGTGAATCCACCACGCGCGGGTTCAATTCCCGTCGTTCGCCCATCACATTATTTCAAATTCAAAAAATGAGATTTTCAATATTCCTATTTACGGCGACGAAGAATAAAACTATCACTATATTTTTTCCTTTTTCGACTTCTTCTTCCAAGCGCAGGATAACCCCAAGGAGTTGTGGGTTTTTTTCTACCAATTGGGGCTTTCCCTTCCCCACCTCCATGGGGATGGTCTACAGGGTTCATAACTACTCCTCTTACTACAGGACGCTTACCTATCCAACACTTCGATCCGGCTCTACCCAAACTTTGTTGATTCACCCCAACATTACCCACTTGTCCGACTGTTGCTAAGCAGTTTTTGGATATCAAACGGACCTCCCCGGATGGTAATCTTAATGTGGCTGATTTACCCTCTTTTGCGATCAGCTTCGCTACAGCGCCCGCCGCTCTAGCTAATTGTCCACCCTTTCCAAGCGTGATTTCTATGTTATGTATGGCCGTGCCTAAGGGCATATCGGTTGAAGTGGATTCTTCTTTTAAAAACCCCTTCCCAAACTGTACAAGCTTCTTCCAAAGCATACGGCTTTCTAGATGTATATGATGATATCTAGACAGATGGATCTTTATCTTATATGAATCGTATGATAAAGTACCACATGAGTGGATATATGGGAATCCAAATCTGCCGAATCACTCATGTATGATCTTCTACATCCTAGGTCTCCCCGTTCCATCATCTGGCTTATGTTCTTCATGTAGCATTCAGACCGAATGACTCTATGAAATTACGTCGATACTTCCACATATTACGGGTAACGTAGGAGACATCTCTATTTTTCCCGGGGGGATCTTTATAATTACCACTGCTTAGCTTTCAATTCGCCTCTGACCATCAAATTAAATGTGAATAACCCGTCCTCCTCTCTTTGAAACAAGGGGCGCTTCCGGTTCTGTGCGTGCTTCAAACAATTTTGTCTTCTCCATATTACCATATCTCTAGAGTCAATAATTTTCTATGAGGAACTACTGAACTCAATCACTTGCTGCCGTTACTCAACAGTTTTCTGTTGAGGTCTATCCCATAGAGGTACTCAAATTGGATCAGTGATTGATTTCTAGGTTTCATCGTAAACCTAATTGGTTACTTCCAATTACGTAAATCAATAGTTCAAACCGCACTCAAAGGTAGGGCATTTCCCATTGATATAGGGACTTCTGTACCAGAAACAATGGTATCTCCAATTATAGCCCCTCTGGGGTGTAAAATATATCTTTTCTCGCCATCCCCATAATGTATGAGACAAATGTATGCATTTCGATTAGGGTCGTATTCTATGGTTACGATTCTACCAGATATGTCTTTTTCATTCCGTCGAAAATCGATTTTACGGTATAGACGCTTATGACCTCCCCCTCTATGTCTTGCGGTAATGATTCCTCTGGCATTACGACCTTTACCACAATGATGCTGTCCACAGATCAAATTATTTCGTGGATTGGATTTCATTTGACTGTCTATGGCTCTATTACGTGTGCTCGGGGTAGAAGTTTTGTATAAATGTATCGCCGTGTTATTAAGTATTTTGCTTTAAGTTCTTTTCTCTATAAGAGGTGGAATAGAATAACCCGGTTGAAGCGTAATGATCATACGTCTGTAATGCATTGTATGTCCCATAATAGGTCCTATTCTTCTACCCTTTCCTGGGAGTCGATGACTATTCATAGCTATTACCGTGACACCAAAGAAGAGTTCGACCCAATGCTTTATTTCTGTCCTAGTTGATCCTGATTCGACATTAGAAGTATATTGATTGTTCCCCAATAACCGAATACTTTTTTCTGTAAATACTGCATATTTGCCATAACTCCATTTTCTTCCCTATGAGTTCCAGTATCGATAAGAATTCTAGTTCTTACTGTTCATATGTTATGGTATGAATATACCATACCAATTCGTTATGGATGGATGATGAGATTCCATTGATACAGAGCCAATTCCAATAGACTTATGGAACGTTCCCATTGGCATGCATCCAGCAGGAATTGAACCTACGAATTTGCCAATTATGAGTTGGGCGCTTTAACCATTCAGCCATGGATGCTTAACGGGGCTCATTGTACATCGTGAATAACCAAATTCCAATTGAAATGAAATCTTTAGGAGGAATCAATGAAAATCTTTAGGAGGATTCAATGAAACGATATCAATTCCAATTCTGGATCTTCGAATTGAGAGAGATTTTGAGAGAGATCAAGAATTCTCACTATTTCTTAGATTCATGGATCAAATTCGATTCAGTGGGATCTTTCACTCACATTTTTTTCCACCAAGAACGCTTTATGAAACTCTCTGACCCCCGAATTTGGAGTATCCTACTTTCACGTGATTCACAGGGTTCAACAAGAAATCGATATTTCACGATCAAAGGTGTAGTACTGCTTGTAGTAGTGGTCCTTATATCTCGTATTACCAATCGAAAGATGGTCGAAAGAAAAAATCTTTATTTGATGGGGCTTCTTCCTATACCTATGAATTCCATTGGACCCAGAAATGAGACATTGGAAGAATCTTTTTGGTCTTCCAATATCAATAGGTTGATTGTTTCGCTCCTGTATCTTCCAAAAGAGAAAAAGATTTCTGAGAGTTGTTTCATGGATCCGCAAGAGAGTACTTGGGTTCTCCCCAAAAATCAAAAGTGTATCATGCCTGAATCGAACCGGGGCTCGCAGTGGTGGAGGAACCGGATCGGAAAAAAGAGGGATTCTAGTTGTAAAATAGCTAATGAAACCGTAGCTGGAATTGAGATCTCATTCAAAGAGAAAGATAGCAAATATCTGGAGTTTCTTTTTTTATCCTATACGGATGATCCGATCCGCAAGGACCATGATTGGGAATTGTTGGATCGTCTTTCTCCGAGGAAGAAGCGAAACATAATCAACTTGAATTCGGGACAGCTATTCGAAATCTTAGGGAAAGACTTGATTTGTTATCTCATGTCTGCTTTTCGTGAAAAAAGACCAATTGAAGGGGAGGGTTTCTTCAAACAACAAGGAGCTGAGGCAACTATTCAATCAAATGATATTGAGCACGTTTCCCATCTCTTCTCGAGAAACAAGTGGGGTATTTCTTTGCAAAATTGTGCTCAATTTCATATGTGGCAATTCCGCCAAGATCTCTTCGTTAGTTGGGGGAAGAATCAGCACGAATCGGATTTTTTGAGGAACGTATCGAGAGAGAATTGGATTTGGTTAGATAATGTGTGGTTGGTAAACAAGGATCGGTTTTTTAGCAGGGTACGGAATGTATTGTCAAATATTCAATATGATTCCACAAGATCTATTTTCGTTCAAGTAACGGATTCTAGCCAATCGAAAGGATCCTCTGATCAATCCAGAGATCATTTCGATTCCATTAGAAATGAGGATTCAGAATATCACACATTGATCGATCAAACAGAGATTCAGCAACTAAAAGAAAGATCGATTCTTTGGGATCCTTCCTTTCTTCAAACGGAACGAACAGAGATAGAATCAGATCGATTCCCGAAATGCCTTTTTGGATCTTCCTCAATGTCCCGGCTATTCACGAAACGTGAGAAGCAGATGAATAATCATCTGCTTCCGAAAGAAATCGAAGAATTTCTTGGGAATCCTACAAGATCAATTCGTTCTTTTTTCTCTGACAGATGGTCAGAACTTCATCTGGGTTCGAATCCTACTGAGAGTTCCACTAGAGATCAGAAATTTTGGAAGAAAAAACAAGATGTTTCTTTTGTCCCTTCCAGGCGATCGGAAAATAAAGAAATGGTTGATATATTCAAGATAATTACGTATTTACAAAATACCGTCTCAATTCATCCTATTTCATCAGATCCGGGATGTGATATGGTTCCGAAGGATGAACCAGATATGGACAGTTCCAATAAGATTTCATTCTTGAAAAAAAATCCATTTTTGGATTTATTTCATCTATTCCATAACCGGAACAAAGGGGGATACACGTTACACCACGATTTTGAATCAGAAGAGAGATTTCAAGAAATGGCAGATCTATTCACTCTATCAATAACCGAGTCGGATCTGGTGTATCATAGGGGATTTTCCTTTTCTATTGATTCCTACGGGTTGGATCAAAAAAAATTCTTGAATGAGGTATTCAACTCCAGAGATGAATCGAAAAAGAAATCTTTATTGGTTCTACCTCCTCTTTTTTATGAGGAGAATGAATCTTTTTATCGAAGGATCAGAAAAAAATCGGTCCGGATCTACTGCGGGAATGATTTGGAAGATCCAAAACTAAAAACAGCGGTATTTGCTAGCAACAACATCATGGAGGCAGTCAATCAATATAGATTGATCCGAAATCTGATTCAAATCCAATATAGCATCTATGGGTACATAAGAAATGTATCGAATCGATTCTTTTTAATGAATCGATCCAATCGCAACTTCGAATATGGAATTAAAAGGGATCAAATAGGAAATGATACTCTGAATCATATAACTATAATGAAATATACGATCAACCAACATTTATTGAATTTGAAAAAGAGTCAGAAGAAATGGTTTGATCCTCTTATTTCTCGAACCGAGAGATCCATGAATCGGGATCCTGATGCATATAGATACAAATGGTCCAATGGGCGCAAGAATTTACAGGAACATTTGGAATATTTCGTTTCTGAACAGAAGAACCGTTTTCAAGTAGTGTTCGATCGATTACGTATGAATCAATATTCGATTGATTGGTCCGAGGCTATCGACAAACAAGATTTGTCTAAGTCACTTCGTTTCTTTTTGTCCAAGTCACTTCCCTTTTTGTCCAAATCACTTCCCTTTTTCTTTGTGAGTATCGGGAATACCCCCATTCATAGGTCCGAGATCCACATCTATGAATTGAAAAGTCCGAATGATCAACCCTGCAATCAGTTGTTAGAATCAATAGATGTTCAAGTCGTTCATTTGAATAAATTGAAACCCTTCTTATTGGATGATCGTGATACTTCCCAAAGACCGAAATTCTTGATCAATGGAGGAACAATATTACCATTTTTGTTCAAAAAGATACCAAAGTGGATGATTGACTCATCCCATACTAGAAATAATTGCGGAAAATCCTTTGATAACACGGATTCCTATTTCTCAATGATATCCCACGATCGAGACAATTGGCTGAATCCCGTGAAACCATTTCATAGAAGTTCATTGATATCTTCTTTTTATAAAGCAAATCGACTTCGATTCTTGAATGATCCACACCACTTCGGGTTCTATTGTAACAAAAGATTCCCTTTTTCTGTGGAAAAGACCCGTATCCATAATGATGATCTTACATATGGACAATTCCTCAATATCTTGTTCATTCGCAACAAAATATTTTCTTTGTGCGTCGGTAAAAAAAAACATATTTTTTTGGAGAGAGAGACTATTTCAGCAATCGAGTCACAGGTATCTGATATATTCATACCTAACGATTTTCTACAAAGTGGTGATGAAACGTATAACTTGTACAAATCTTTCCATTTTCCAATTCGATCCGATCCGTTCGTTCGTAGAGCTATTTACTCGATCGCAGACATTTCTGCAACATTTCTAAGAGAGGAACAAATAGTCAATTTTGAAAGAACTTATTGTCGGCCTCTTTCAGATATGAATCTATCTGATTCAGAAGGGAAGAACTTGCATCAGTATCTCAGTTTCAATTCAAACATGGGTTTGATTCACACTCCATGTTCTGAGAAATATTTACCATCCGGAAAGAGGAAAAAACGGAGTCTTTGTCTAAAGAAATACGTTGAGAAAGGGCAGATGTATGGAACCTTTCAACGAGATAGTGCTTTTTCAAATCTCTCAAAATGGAATCTGTTCCAAACATATATGCCATGGTTCCTTACTTCGACAGGGTGCAAATATATAAATTTCGCCCTTTTAGATACTTTTTCAGACCCATTGCCAATACTAAGTAGCAGTCAAAAATTTGTATCCATTTTTCGTGATATTATGTATGGATCAGATATATCATGGCCAATTCCTCAGAGGATTCTTCCACAATGGACTCTGATAAGTGAGATTTCGAATAAGTGTTTACAGAATCTTCTTCTGTCCGAAGAAATGATTCATCGAAATAATGAGTCACCCGTTCCATTGATATGGGCACATCTGAGATCAAGAAATGCTTGGGAGTTCCTCTATTCAATCCTTTTCCTTCTTCTTGTTGCTGGATATCTCGTTCGTATCCATCTTCTCTTTTTTTCCCAAGCCTCTAGTGAGTTACAGACAGAGTTAGAAAAGATAAAATCTTTGATGATTCCATCATACATGATTGAGTTGCGAAAACTTCTGGATAGGTATCCTACATCTGAACTGAATTCTTTTTGGTTAAAGAATCTCTTTCTAGTTGCTCTGGAAGAGATACGGGGTTCTGCTTCTGGTGGCAACATGCTATTGGGTGGTGGTCCCACTTATGGGGTCAAATCAATATGTTCTAAGAAGAAATATTTGAATAGAAATCTCATCGATCTCCTAAGTATCATACCAAATCCCATCAATCGAATCACTTTTTCGAGAAATACGAGACATCTAAGTCGTACAAGTAAAGAGATCTATTCATTGATAAGAAAAAGAAAAAATGTGAACGGTGATTGGATTGATGATAAAATTGAATCCTGGGTCGCGAACAGTGATTCGATTGATGATGAAGAAAGAGAATTCTTGGTTCAGTTCTCCACCTTAATGACAGAAAAAAGGATGGATCAAATTCTATTGAGTCTGACTCATAGTGATCCTTTATCAAAGAATGACTCTGGTTATCAAATGATTGAACAACCGGGATCAATTTACTTACGATACTTAGTTGACATTCAGAAAAAGTATCTAATGAATTATGAGTTCAATAGATTCTGTTTAGCGGAAAGACGGATATTCCTTGCTCATTATCAGACAATCACTTATTCACAAACCTCGTGTGGGGCTAATAGTTTTCATTTCCCATCTCATGGAAAACCCTTTTCGCTCCGCTTAGCCCTATCCCCTTCTAGGGGTATTTTAGTGATAGGTTCTATAGGAACTGGACGATCCTGTTTGGTCAAAAACCTAGCGGCAAACTCCTATGTTCCTTTCATTACGTTATTTCCGAACAAGTTCCTGGATGACAAGCCTAAAGATTATCTTATTGATGATATCTATATTGATGATAGTGACGATATTGATGATGACCTTGATACGGAGCTGCTAACTATGACGAATGTGCTAACTATGTATATGACGCCGAAAATAGACCGATTTGATATCACCCTTCAATTCGAATTAGCAAAAGCAATGTCTCCTTGCATAATATGGATTCCAAACATTCATGATCTGTATGTGAATGAGTCGAATTACTCATCCCTCGGTCTATTAGAGAACTATCTCTCCAGGGATTGTGAAAGATGTTCCACTAGAAATATTCTTGTTATTGCTTCGACTCATATTCCCCAAAAAGTGGATCCCGCTCTAATAGCTCCGAATAAATTAAATACATGCATTAAGATACGAAGGCTTCTTATTCCACAACAACGAAAGCACTTTTTCATTCTTTCATATACTAGGGGATTTCACTTGGAAAAGAAAATGTTCCATACTAACGGATTCGGGTCCATAACCATGGGTTCCAATGCACGAGATCTTGTAGCACTTATCAATGAGGCCCTATCAATTAGTATTACACAGAAGAAATCAATTATAGAAACTAATAC